AAACAAAAGAGTTCCGGTTTGCCATCCTTCCCTTGTATTCTCTTCGTTTGTATATCTATTATTAAAGAATAGGATACAAGTAATGAATTCCAGGCATCCCGCAAAACGAAAAAAAGTATAAACAAAGCAACAAAAAGGGTTTGGAGATTTTTTGTTGATCCATATATATATATGGATCAACAAAAATTTGGCACCTTTTACCAACTTGATGTTAAGAAATCCCCGCACCTAGAAATTCATTTCGTATAATTGAACCTTTTCAAACTGTTTCTTTTTAAGAACCAAAAAAACTTGTGCCAAAATAACAAATGCAAAGAAGAATAAAAGACCTTGGACCCGTAATGGGTCTTGAAGCACTACTTCTGCATCTCCCTGACCAAAGCCTCCCACATTGGGATTGCTTGTTAATGGTTGATCAAGCTTGATGGATTCACCCTCTGAAACAAGAAGTTCTGGTCCCGGAGGTACAATATCAACTACTTGATGTCCATCCGATGGATCAACAACGGTTATTTCATATCCACCCTTTTCTTTACGTACTATTCTACTTACTACACCTGCTGATGTAGCATTATAGACTGTATTGTTACTTTTGCTACCATCAGGATAAATCTGACCCCTTCCTCTGTTCCCACCTACATATATGGGATATTTTAAGAAGTGAACATCTTTCTTCGTAGCAGGGTCGGGGGAAAGAATGGGAAAGATGATTTCACTATATTTCTGACCAGGAACAGGACCTATCACAATAATATTTCTTTTATTAGGACGATAACTCTGAAAAGACAAATTTCCAATCTTTTCTTTCAATTCGGGAGAAATACGATCAGGGGGGGCTAATTCGAATCCGTCGGGTAAAATGAGAACAGCCCCTACATTCAAACCCCCCTTTTTACCATTAGCAAGAACTTGTTTCAGTTGCTTATCATAAGGAATTCGGACAACTGCTTCAAATACAGTATCGGGGAGCACAGCTTGCGGAACTTCAATATCCACGGGTTTATTAGCTAAATGACAATTGGCACATACAATTCGTCCCGTTGCTTCTCGCGGGTTTTCATAACCCTGCTGCGCAAAAACGGGATATGCATTTGAAATGGATGACCGAGTTATTACATATATCATGATCGATACAGAAATGGATCGAGTCATCCCTTCCTTTACCCAAGAAAAAGCATTTTTATTTTGCATGTCCAATCATTAATTTCGGAGTTTCTACAATAAATTAGATAGGTAACTAGTATAGTTACCTATACACGAGTCTGGCATTGTACTAGAGAATAATTGTACTGGAATATACGATGAATACCTTGAGCAGATGAAAGTATAAGGAATTAAGTAAAATTTTGAATTAAATGCTTAATTTCTATTTATTTATAAAGGAAGAAGGATTCTAATTTTATTGATATGATGAGATCAAATGAGTTCTTTATTCATTCATTGAATGAAAAATTACTACAAGCGAAGGAGATACGCGATTTAAATAATGAAAAATCCAATATTTAACAATTGCATCTAGAATAACTGGAAAAATGGAAACAAGACCAGATATAATCTGATTGTTATGATCCAATCCAAAATCGTTGTAAACCAAACCTATCATTAGTTCCCAACCACGGGTCGAGTGAAATCCGACCCATAAATCAGTAACTAAAAGAATCGAAAAAGCTTTTATTGTGTCACTTAAGTTATAGAGGAATTCCCGAACCCAAGAATTCAGAATAACGAGTTCTTCATTACTCAGAATAAAATAACCACTTAGAATAGTGAAACAGATTATATTTGTCGAGAAATGTAAAATGATATGGAGATCATATTCATTGCATGCTTTGACCAATTGTATTGTTTCCTTGTGTATTCCTATATTAAGTTTTTGTATATGTGTTTCCGGGTACTCCTTTATCATTTCATCCAATAGGAATAGTTCTTCTAATTCTATGAATCTTTTTAGAACGTTTTTCTCTTGAATATGATTTAAAAAAGTTTCGGATTGTCTGCTATTCCACCAATAAGTAACCCAAGGTTCCAGACATTTATTAAAAGAGAAAGAGACCCACCAGGGCAAAAATACCATAGATGCAAGATAGGGAAGGGAGGCCAATGCTTTCTTTTTTTTCATTTTTATCTGTTAATTGAATTTGAATTTTTAATGAACCTGCTTCATTCGTCGACTCTATCTGATATTTCTCTGAAGCACGAGTTGTATAACAAAGTAGTGACCTCTGGATCTATCCCTTTCCTTTTTATTTGTAATATATTTCAGATATCTCAATTGGGCAAATTCAAACCAATTTCATTTTCATTTGTTCCTTTCGATGAATACTCCAAAACCCACTTTAAGTAACGAATCCAGTTTCGAGACCAAAAAACTTACATTAATTTTTTCGAAACGAAATCTTTTACTGTATAATCAGAAAAAGGGTATCAATTAAAAATCATGGGCCTAAAAAGATGAATTATGTATTACGAAATACATGTTCGGATAGGTTTGATTAATTTATCGATATAAATTAATTATTAGATTAGTTAGTTAGATTAGACTTCTAGTATAAAAGAATCAGGAAACTTGCCTTTTATTAAAAAGGGGAATTAGCAAGTTCTTTTCCCCACCTTGAGAGGATATTTATTCTTTACTTTAGTTCGAGTTCGTTTTAAAGTACTTCCATTGGTATGCGCAAAAAATAGGCTAATTCAGCAGCTTTTTGTTCAATTTCTCGTGGAGTCAAATTCTCATCAGTACGAGTCAAGGGAATGGCTCCTTGGCCCCTGATTTCCATATAAAGGACACGACGAGTATAAAGACCCTCTTTAACCTCTATTCTGATTGATTGGATATCTCTCATAAGGAACCGAAGGAAGATGCGACGATTTATTCCAGGAAATCCCCAACGAAAAATACACACTCTTCCCTCTTTTCTATCGAATCGGTCATAACCGCTACCTACATTCCACGAAATAGTGCACCACAAATAGGAGCTAATGAACAGACCCGCGATCCCATAGAAAGACATCACAACCCCTTGAGGAAAAAAAACAATTTGCTGAGATGGAAATACAGAGATCAAATTCCTACCAAGATAACTGGAAGTTCCAACCACTAAGAATCCTAGTGAACCTAAAAAAAGGATACAGGCCCAGCAAAAATTACTCGTTTTTCGAGATTCCGTTATAAGTTCTATCCATATATGTTCTGATCGCCAATTCATACTATACTGCATTCAGTTGCATTCGATTGGAATTGAGCGAATAACCCAAATAAATTTGACTTTACCTTTCTTGACCCCGAAGTAACTTTCACCAACTAGTACTATATGTTATGTGAAACATCGGGAGTAATTAGTTAGATACATTGACTTTCCATTTTTTATATTCGCTAATTCATTTTGAACCAGCTATATCCACATATACATGCATTTATACGGATATTATATATCCGCATAAAAGTTCTTTCACTTGTGTGTTTGGCAAAAGCCACATATCATACCATATTACACGAAATAAATATCCGTATTATCATACAGTGTTGAAATCACTTGATAAGATTCATTACCATTGGGTCTAGACAATCTTATTTTTTTGGACATGAAGAAATAAAGAAACCATTGCAATTGCCGGAAATACTAGGCCCACTAAAGGTACAAAAATGGAGGGTAAGTTGAAATCTGTCATAGAATAGATGCCTCGATTTACTATTTCTATCTATTACTATTTCTATCTATTAAAAAGATATCCTCTTATGCTTATTTAGGATATATCTATCATAAGTAATATCAAGTTATTATTATATTGTAAATAATATTATTTATAAGTGATAAATAATATCAACTATAATTCTATTAGCTATATGATTAGATAGAAACTATAATATTTAGAATATATATAATATTTAGAATATATATAGAATATATATATATATTTAAATAATAAGTAATATAATAATGAATATTATAATATAAGTTAAAATAATATATTAAATAAATAATTATAAATAAAAAACAAAAGAAAAAATATAATTATCCGAAACCTCTGTCTATCTACAAGGAGAACTTATGTCAACAAGGAAAACAATATATATATTGTTTCTTTTAATTACGATTACGATGAATTAAATATTTATTTTTGTTCGCTACAAATAAAATAAACGAATCTAGTGCTATACTTTAATTTTTGGAACTGTGATTCAAAGGAAAGAAACCGTGGAGTTGAAATAACTCACTCAGAACACCTTTTAAAAGATTACGTGGTACTATTGGGTCGAATAAACCTTTTTCGAATAAATACTCAGATGTTTGTGAACCCTCGGGTACTGTCGTATTCAATGTTTGTTCAATTACTCTTTTACCCGCAAATGCAATGGTTGCATTAGGTTCAGCAATAATGATATCTCCTAACATAGCAAAACTGGCTGTTACTCCACCGGTTGTAGGATCTGTAAGAATTGCTACATAGAATAACTTTTTATCTAATTGATAATTATATAAAGCAGAAGAAATTTTAGCCATTTGCATCAAGCTCAAACTTCCTTCTTGCATGCGTGCTCCTCCAGAAGCACACACAATAATGACAGGTAGAGATCGATTAGTAGCATATTCGATCAAACGAGTAATTTTCTCTCCTACTACGGATCCCATACTACCCCCCATAAACTGAAAATCCATAACGCCAATAGCTACGGGAATACCATTTAGTTGACCTATGCCTGTTTGAACAGCTTCAGTTAAACCTGTCTTTCTTTGATAAGAATCGATACGATCTATATAAGAATCAGAATCCAGTTCTTCTTCTGAAAAATCGATATGATCTCTATCAGAATCCGGTTCTTCATCAAATTCAACGGGTGAATCAAATTCAATGGGGTCTACAGATACCATATCTTCATCCATGGGATCCCAAGTTCCGGGATCAATCGAAAGTTCAATTCTATCTGAACTACTCATTTTCAAATGATATCCACAAAATTCACAAATATACATTTTTTCACCAAAAAATTGTTTATAATG